GATCGGGGTACCATATTCTAGGAGCCCAAACTATGTCATTGAAGAAATCCTCCTCTATCTGTTGCAGGTCGAGGTTTCCTTCTCCAAATGGAACCCCGTCTTCCAATTCAAACTCCGATTCGTCTTTTTCATAGAGAAATTTCTGATCAACGCTAGAACAAAATCCATTTTTCATCATATCTAAGGGATTCCTTCGTTCAGACCGAAGAAGCAATGTCACTCGATCATTAGCAAACTGACTGCCATCTTTTTCTGTCCGAGAGGATCCCACCAGAGTGCCTTCTCCTTCGAATACTTCTAATAGGCCACGAACTAGAGCAGAATCAGTCTCAACCAAATCAGAAGTTATCCCATTTTTTTCATCGGGTCCGGGTAGAGACCAAAGATCATGAGCGACCGATCCGGCAGAACAACTCAAAAGATAAAGAAGTATCGTTAATCTCTTCATGCTCGTTGCAAGCTCGAAGTACCAGTTGTACAAATAAGAACCCCCTGCCTTAGGGAATCTCTTCTTCAGATAGATAGATATAGGATCTATGGGGCCATTCCTTAGAAGTACATTTTGTGCAATAGCCCTTCCGATCTGATAGAAAAGGATCCCATGATCCTGAACCGGTCTTACCTTGGCTCGAAAATTCCAAGTTTGTCTATGAAGAGCAGATCGAATTGTATGAGTGTCTATAATGGATTTCTTCTGTGCAATACTAATGGATAGGGCCTCATTCGTAAGTGCTACAAGATCTCGTACACTGGAACCCATGGTTATGGACCCGAATCCATTAGGATGGGACAGTTTCTTTTCCAAGTGAAATCCCCTAGTATATGAAAGAGTGAAAAACTGCTTTCGTTGTTGTGGAATAAGAAGCCTTCGTAGCTTAAGGCAGGTATTTAATTTATTCGGAGCTATTAGAGCGGGATCCACTTTTTGGGGAATATGAGTCGAAGCAATAACAAGGATATTGCTAGTGGAGCATCTTTCACAATCCCTGGAGAGAGAGTTCACTAATAGACCGAGGGATAAGCTATTCGACGAACGCACAGACAGATCATGAATGTTTGGAATCCAAAGTATGCAAGGGGACATTGCTTTTGCTATTTCGAATGGAATGCGGATAGTAAATGGATTGAGTAGTAGTCTATCCGCAGGTCGCGCATTTAGCAGCTCTATATCATCGATATCAAGGTCATCATCGCTATCGCTATCGTCACTCTCATCAACATCCAGCATATCAAGACTCTCAAGATAGTTATCACAAAGATCGTCATACTCATTAGCAAGATCCTCAGACTCACTATCATAAGGATCGAACTGATACTGATAAGGAATGTAATTGTCATCCAGGAACTTGTTCGGAACTACCGTAATGAAAGGAACATAGGAGTTTGTCGCGAGGGATTTGACCAAATAGGATCGTCCAGTTCCTATCGAACCTATCACTAAAATACCCCTAGAGGGGGATAGGGCTAAGCGGAGCGAAAAGGGTTTTCCATGAGATGGGAAATGAAAACGAGTAGCCCCACACGAGGTTTGTGAATAAGTGATTGTCTGAAAATGAGCAAGGAATATCCGTCTTTCTGCTAAACAGGATCTATTGAACTCATAATTCATTAGATCCTTTTGATGAATGTCAACTACGTATCGTAAGTAAATTGATCCCTGTTGTTCAACCATTTGATAACTAGAGTCATTCTTTGATAAACCATCACTATGAGTCAGACTCAATAGCATTTGATCCATCCTTTTTTCTATCGTTAAGGTGGACAACTGAACCAAGAATTCTCTTTCTTCATCCTCAATCACATCACTGGTCGCGACCCAGGATTCTAGTTTCTTTTGATAATCAATCCACTCAACGTTCACGTTTTTTCTTATCAATGAATAGATCTCTTTACTTGTACGACTTAGATGTCTCGTATTTCTCGAAAAAGTGATTCGATTGATAGGATTTGGTATGATCCTTAGGAAATCCATGATACCCATGAGATTGCTATTCCAAAATTTCTTCTTAGAACCTATGGATTTGAACCCATAAGCGGGACCGCCACCCAATAGCATGTTAAAAGCAGAACCCCATATTGCTTCTAGAAAATAGATTAATTGTTCCAGAGCAACTAGAAAGAGATTCTTTAACCAGAAAGAATTCCGCTCAGATGGAGGATACCTATCCAGAAGTTTTTGCAACTCAATCATGTATGATGGAATCATCAAAGATTTGATCTTTTTGAAATCCGTCTGTAACTCACTAGAGGCTCGGGAAACAAAGAGAAGATGTGTACCAATGAGATATCCAGAAACAAGAAGAAGGAAAAGGATGAGGAACTCCCGAGCATTTGATGATCTCAGCCATAGGGGTGACTCATTATTTCGATGAATCAGTTCTGCGGACAGAAGAAGAGTCTGTAAACAATGACTCGAAATCTCACTGAGATTCCAGTTTGAAAGAATCCACCACAATTTTGTCTGAAGAATCCACCATGATGTCTCCAGAATATCCTGAAAAATAGATATGTGACTGCTCAATAGGTTTGAAAAAGGATCTAAAAGGGCGAATTTTAGATATTTGAACCCTGTCAAAGTAAAGAACCACGGTATATATGGTTGGAACAGATTCCATTTTGAGAGATTTGAAAAAGCACGCTCTCGTTGAAGGGTTCTATCCATCTCCCGTTTCTTAAACCTAAGACTCCGTTTTTTCCTCTTTTTGGATTTCTCAGCACATGAAGTGTGAATCAAACCCATGTTTGAATTGAAATTGAGATACTGCTTCCCTTCGGAATCAGATAGATTCATATCTGAAAGAGGTGGACAATCCGTTCTTTCAAAATGGACTATTTGTCCCTCTGTTAGAGGTGTTCCAGAAATGTCTGCGATCGAATAAATAGCTCTACCAACGAATGGATCGGATCGCATTGGAAAATGGAAAGATTTGTACAAGTTATACGTTTCGTCACCACTTTGTGGCAAATCCTTAGGTAGGAATATCTTAGATACCTGTGACTCGATTGGGGAAATCATATCTCGCTCCCCAAAAACATGTTTTTTTTTACCGACGCACAAAGAAAATCTTTTGTTGCGAATGAACAAGATATTGAGGAATTGTCCATACGTAAGATCCGAATTCTTGAGAAGGGCCTTTTCCACATAAAAAGGGAATCTTTTGTTACAATAGAACCAGAAGTGATGTGGATTATTCAAGAATCGAAGTCGATTTGCTTTCGAAAAAGAAGATATCAATGAACTTCGATGAAATGGTTTCACGGGATTCAGCCAATTGTCTCGATCGTGGGATGTCATTGAGAAATAGGAATCCGTGTTATCAAAATCGTTCCTGCAATTCTTTCTAGTAGGGAATGAGTCAATCATCCATTTTGTCTTATTGAACAAAAATGGTGATATTGTGCCTCCATTGATCAAGAATTTCGATTTTTTGGAAGAATCATGATCATCCAATAAGAAGGGTTTCCGTTTATTAAAAGGAACGATTTGAACACCTATTGATTCTAACAACGGATTGCAGAGTGGATCATTCGGCCCTTTCAATTCATAGATATAGATGGGGATCTCAGACCCAGGAATGGGGGAACTTCCGATACTCACAAAGAAAAAGGGAAGTGACTTCGACAAAAAGGACAAAAAGAGAAGTGACTTCGACAAAAAAAAGAGAAGTGACTTCGACCAAAAGGGAAGTGAATTCGAGAAAAATAAGGATGCCTTCGACAAAAGGAAACGAGGTGACTTCGTCAAAAAGGGATGTGACTTCGACAGTTTCGCCATAAACTCGCCCAAATCAATCAAATATTGAGTCGGATTCATACGAAATCGATTCAGATGACTACAGAATCGATTCAGATGAATACGGAAGCGATTCAGATGAATACGGAAGCGATTCAGATGAATACGGAAGCGATTCAGAGAAATACGGAAGCGATTCAGATGAATACAGAAGCGATCTCGATTCAGAGAAATACGGAATCGATTCAGAGAAATACGGAATCGATTCAGATGAATACGGAATCGAGATCGATGAATACCTAATCGATTCAGATGAATACGGAATCGATATCGAGATCGATGAATACGGAATCGATCTCGATGATGATGATATCGATTGAACACTACTTGAAATTGAAAACGCCTCGTCGCCTCAGAAATGAAATGTTCCAAATGTTCCTGGAAATTTTGGGTCCATTTGTATCTATATGCATTAGGATCCCGATTCATGGATCTCTCGGTTCGAGAACTAAGAGGGTCGGACCCTTTCTTCTGACTCTTTTTCAAATTCGAGAGATGCTGGTTGATCGTATATTTCATTCTAGTTCTATGATTCAGAGTCTTACTTCCTATTGGATCCCCTTTCATTCCATATTCGAAGTTGCGATCGGATCGATTCAGTAACATTAAAAAGAATCGATTTGATACATTTCTTATGTACCCATAGGTGCTATATTGGATTTGAATCAGATTTCGGATCAATCTATATGGATTGAATGCCTCCATTATGTTGTTGCTAGCAAATACCACTCTTTTTGGTTTTGGATCTTCAGAAAAAATAGGAGGTACAACCAATAAAGATTTCTTTTTCGATTCATCCCCGGAGTGGAATCCCTCAGAAAAGGGAAAAAATACCCTATCATAATCATACACCAGATCCGGCTCGGTGATTGATAGAATGAGTAGATCTGCCATTTTTGAAAATCTCTCTTCGGATTCAAAATCGTGGTGTAACGTGTACCCCACCCTGTTCCGGTCATGGAATAGATGAAAGAAATCCAAAAATGGATTTTGGGTCAAGAATGAAATCTTATTGGAACTGTCCAGATCCGGTTCATCCTTCGGAACCCTCTCACATCCCGGATCTGATGAAATAGGATGAATTGAGATGGTCTTTTGTAAATACGGAATTATCTTGAAGAGATCCACTATTTCTTTCATTTCCGATCGCCTGGAAGGGACAAAAGAAACATCGTGTTGTTTCTTCAACAATTTAGGATCGGACCTC